TCTTTCGAGATTATTCTCGAATAAATATATGTTTAGTTTTTGTCTATTTATAGTTAGTTTTTTCCTTCCGATCAATCGGAAATGTCAGAATATATCGTTTCACTTTCACGGATCGAAGAAAGATACAGAGAATTTTCTATTTTTTACTTAATTTGAATTCCATACGATATTCAATAAACAATAAACTACTAGGAAACTTAAAATGATAACTTCTTTCACGCATGCATTCTCTATCCCATTGTCGGAACAAAAATATGGGATGCATGGATATAGAAATAGTTGGTACAGGAAACCACACTATCATCGCAATCTTATTTGATAGATAAGATCGAAATGCATTCCGTTTTGGAATCAAAGAAAACCAATATATGGAAGATGGCTTTTTTAGGTTGTGATTTGAAATAACCACAAAGTTTTCTCCCTTCTAGGCAGAAGAGACTCGCCAATTTATTCCTATGGAATAACTAGGAATACAAAGATTTAATCGGAAATATCGACAAATTCAAGCCGAGTTTAAAGAAAAAAAAGGTCAACTGTTCCAATTTAATCTCTATCAAATTTGAATATCAGAATAGCGGGTATATTCATGATTCAATAGGCCAGGTCCACTTACTTTTCATTTGTTGATTTCGAACTTTTCCATTCCAAGAAATTTGATTCAAATAATCAAAAATAGGAATAGTTGCTGATTCGAGAAACCGCTTATCATTATAATATAATGAATATTAGTTCAACTTTATAACTACTACTAATAAGTATAACTTATTATACTTAGAAAGTTGCTTCTTTTGTACTTTCAAAATATCAACAAACAATATTTCTATTCCCCGCTCAAATAGACTGTAGTTTTATGAAAAACCTAAAAAGCCCCTTATCGGATTTGAACCGATGACTTACGCCTTACCATGGCGTTACTCTACCACTGAGTTAAAAGGGCCCTTTTAGCCAATTCTTGGCTTAGTCATTATGTATATCCACCAAAAATATATCTATGTACATAGATTACATACAATAAGTTATTATATACTATACATTAAGTAACCGGATAGCAGCTAGGGACTCGTTTCGACATGCGTTAATAGGGTTTGTTTAACTTAAACTCCCTTTTTTCTTTCTATTCGACAACGGAAAGTATTCCGTAATTTCATATTATCTCGCGTTCTATATTAGTATTAGATTAATTATTAATATTCGAATTAGTATTAGATTAATTATTAATATTCGATTCATTTTTAATGAATAAATTAGTCTATATAAATATTTAATAATTTTTGATTTTCTAGCGAATGAATGATTCATAAATGAAATTGAAATGACAAAAAAATTCTATGGAATTGTGTAAGACGGAAAGATCTTTTGAATCTGATTATTCGATTATATTGACAATTTCAAAAAACTGCTCATATTATGTTCATAGTATGATGGAAGTTTAGCCCGTATGCCCCCATCGTCTAGCGGTTCAGGACATCTCTCTTTCAAGGAGACAACGGGGATTCGACTTCCCCTGGGGGTAGGGTACTACAAAAGGAAGTTGATCATAGATTAGCAATAAGCTTCAAATTGAATTGATTCTTCCTGGGTCGATGCCCGAGCGGTTAATGGGGACGGACTGTAAATTCGTTGGCACTATGTCTACGCTGGTTCAAATCCAGCTCGGCCCAATAATCCGCTCATCCATTATGAGACGAAGGTTTTTGTCTTCCCGAAACGGCTGATATACGTAAAAAACTAATCCAATTTTCTGTTATACTTTCTTTTTTTCTATTTGTTTGCTTTATTTATTTATTTGTTTCGGGAAATTGAAATTTTGATCAGAATAATGATCTAGATTCATATTATGGTATGGTCTTTAAGTTAAAATTGTTAAAGTATAAATAGAATAAAATAGAAAGAAAAAAAGAAAACTCTTTTTCTTTATTTTATCAATAGATTTTGAAATAAGAAAAATTTACTAGCAATTCGTGTCGTTCTCACTAAATAAAGTCCATATTCATGTGAAATGAAGATAAATATATCACTCGCGTCTCTGTTACAACACAAAAATTCTACCTAGAAATGCTTTGAGTCAAATCATATAAAAAGTATAGATACTGTATACTTTAGTTCCCTGGGATTGTAGTTCAATTGGTTAGAGCACCGCCCTGTCAAGGCGGAAGTTGCGGGTTCGAGCCCCGTCAGTCCCGACGGATCCAATAATCAATAAATATATCAATGGATCTTTCCACTTTTTTGGAAAAGAACAACAATAGAATTTCACTTTTAATAGGAAGTCTTCGGATGATTCTTAGGTCTTTTTTTTTTCTTTTTGAGTTTATTTTCTTCTCATTTTCAAACAAATAGAAAAATTTCCATTACTTGAACTAGAACAAATTCCTAAAACGGATATGTGGCTTAGTACTAGAAAATTTTTTGATTGGTAAGATTTTATTTAGGATTTCAAAAGATAACATAGTAGGTCTGGTTTTTCAATTTCTCGCGTCTATCTAATGGAATAGAATTCCAGATGTTTCTCGGGAGTACATGTATAAATGGAATTTGTTTCTTGTACAACACCCAATTTTTTATTAAAATTACCTTGACAAAATACTTTTCAGATTGATCCCATTTCCGTCTATTTTTTGTTTTTGGATTTTTCTAACCAGCGGAAGTGGAAACGAAAAAGTGAAACTTCATTAGATGATTGATTGTAGAAGAAAGACGTCAGGTTCTGGAAAAAAGAGTAAAAAAGAACGATAACTTAAGGGAATTCTTGATTAGCTAACAAATTCCATTTTTCTTTTTTTGGATTCAGTATGGATAAAAGAGCTTCCTATGGTATACTATTCAATTCGCGACCGCGAATTGATATGATAGCTCAGATATTGTTATTCCTGATATTAATCTGATTCAATATCATCAACAGATAAAATTTGGATCATCTCTATGGGATTAAATCCCGAGTTAATGGTACGTAAAAAAACGATAAGATTATGGAAGTAAATATTCTCGCATTTATTGCTACTGCACTATTCATTCTAGTTCCTACTGCTTTTTTACTTATTATCTATGTAAAAACGGTTAGCCAGAATGATTAATTTGAATGAAACTTGATTTCGTAGTTCTTTGACGGATTCCAATTGCGTTTCTTAACTGAAACGAGCAGGCGCGAATCAGCAATATTCGATGAGAGCGGATAGTATGGTAGAAAGATTCATATGAATCTTTCTACCATACTATCAATTAGATTAGTCTTTTTTCGTGTAAGACGCTGTACTATAAACTATAATTTATGATAAAGATACAAACTTAATCCCAGTACCTGCCGAAAGAATCAAAGAAAAAAAAAGTAAAGTTTGGTATATATTAAGAAAAAACCAAATTAGTAATCTTTTTTTATCATTGCCAAGCCAACCCAAGAAGAAAAGTAATTGAATTGATTGGCTGGTGGATAGATGCTCGAAAGAGTTCGATGGGATGAAAACTTCTTTGAATTTTGAAATGAAATATTGAAACAAAAGGGATCCGCTGTTCCCCATTATACTTATAAAACTTATCTAATTGAATTTTGATAAGAGTCCATTCGTGGAAATTTAAGAAAAATTCAATTAGATAAATTTCCTATCATCTATATCTCCTTTCGAAATATAAACGTGGGAATTATTGAAATATCTTTTTTATTGACATTATTATCTTTAAATACACTTTGCGAAGCGATCGATAAAACAAATGATAATGATACAGTTTTATTCCTCAACTAAACTAAATTAGTATTTCTAGAGTCCACTTCTTCCCCATACTACAAGTGAAAGAGAAAATGTAAAGACTACCATTAAAGCAGCCCAAGCCAGACTTACAATATCCATGTGAATTATGTCCCCTATTTCTATGAATATGAAGGAATTTTTCCATTATTGTTTCATAATAATAGTGAAATCCCTGGTACAGAGTCAAAAATTTTGGGGATTATTCCTTTAATGAACTAATCCAATACCTGAATACTCAGCTCAGAGACTCTTTTGAGTTTGTATAGAAACTATATTACGCTTTTCTTTATCCACAATTCGAAATTGGTTAGATATTCCCTCCCGCCGACTTCAAGGCCCAGTCAGTAATCGCGCCAATAGGGCGGGAAGGGAATGGAGAGTTTTCGATAGTCCTTCTACTACTTACTAAAAGTCAAATCTTTTCTTGAATCCTAGACACAACAATTTACAGAACTTTCTTTTTTGAGAACCCCACAAGTACGTACCAAGAGACCTCTTCTTCTCCTTCCCCTCGGCCGACGAAGAATTTGGGGAGTTATCGATTATAGCAGTTGATAAGGGAGTTCGAGTCTTTTGTTAATTAGAATCAGGCGACACCCGGATTTGAACTGGGGAACAAGGATTTGCAGTCCTCCGCCTTACCACTCGGCCATGCCGCCAAAACGATACAAAATAGACGATACTTAAATAGTCCCTTTTGGGGGTAGATTACTGCACTTCGTTTTTTATTTATTGGACTTGCATTTTGAATCTCTTTTCCTTGGTTGCCCTTCCACTACTTACTAAATACTTACTAAAAGCAAAATCTTTCTTTTTTTGTTTTGATTCGATTCAGACCAAAAACTACGGACTTTCAGTCAAAATTCATGATAAACACGATCAATTGGAACCATTAACTATTGGCTTGACTGCGGTTTCATGAACGATTCGTAAATTTTGATTTCAAATTATGTTTACCTAATGACATAAGAAAATCCAAAGGATAACTAATCAGTATTGCATCTTTTCAAGAAAAAATCGAAAACTCTTTATTTCCTTTTTCTTTTTCTCAATTGCAATTATAACAAGAATTATGAGTATATGTAAACCCCGGAACCAGAACAAAAATTACACAGACGACAGTCAAGTATCTTATATATGATATATAGATATCTGCACGTGGTTAAATTGACTATTTAATAGAATAAACATAACCCGCTTTACAATACAACGATATTTTAGTAATTCTACAAATAGAGTACTAAGATAGGTAAAAAT